TATAAAATAATTTTTTTTTTTTTTTTTTTCAATATTATTTTTTTTAGTTAAAATTATAATTATTAAACTAGATCTATTTTATATATCATATAAAATTTATGAAAATAATAAATCATCATATTATATAAATGTTATAATGGTTAATAACTAATAAATAATAATAAATTATATAACTATTATATATATTCATATATAAATTAGTTCATTAACTAATTACTCCAATTTATTTATATCATTTTTATATATATTTAAATAATTAATAAATATAACTTTATTATATAAATAATATAATAATAATTATATATAAATATATAAAATATTTATAATTAGTAATTTATATATTAATTAATATTTAATTATTAATAATTATATATTTTATTTATATATAAATTATAAATAATTATATATTATTTAAATATTAATATACTAATACTTTTTTCTTTTTTTTTTAATTAGATTTATTTAATATATTATACATATAAATAGTCTTGATCATATATCACATAAGATACGGATATCATTATATACTAATATATAATATATACAAAATTGATCTATATATATATATATATTAGTATATACAAATATCTATATATTATGTTAATTTTTATATATAACGTTTTTTTTTTCAATTTTTAGGGTCATTTTTGCTCATTTTTCCTGAAATTTCTTTGAGTTAACAAATTTTAGCGCTAAAAAAAAAAGTGCATTTTGAGTGCAAAATTTTGCACTTTTTTTGAAAAAAAAAAATGCCCCATTTTAAACTCTTGATTTTACTACTTAAAAAATTGATAAAAATTAGGAAATTTTAAAAAAAATCAAAAAATTTCAAAATAATAACTCAAATTCTCAGATTTTAATTATGTACAAAATATAATTAACTAAATGTATAACTATTTATTATAAAAAATAAAAGTATACAAAATCGAATTTATTAATAAATACATAAATGAAGTGTCTGAGTAAAGAATTATTTTGATAGAATAAAGTACGTAAATTTTTTTACCTTCATTACACCTAATAGAATTAAACTATTTCTTAAAGTATCAAAAACTTTTATACATCATATATTAAGGAGTAAAAAGATAAGCTAATTAAGCTAATGGGTTCATACCCCTTTTATAAAGGTTTTAATCCTTTTCTTTTTAATTTTTAATATTTATAAATTGTTATTTTATATTACACTAATAATTGGAACATTAATTACGATTTCTTCATATTCTTGATTGGGAATATGAATAGGTTTAGAAATTAATTTATTATCAATTATTCCTTTATTTTCAAATTCAAAAAATATATTGAATAATGAAGCTGCATTAAAATATTTTATTACTCAAGCTTTAGCTTCTACAATTATATTATTTATAATTATTATCCTTTCTTCTAACATGTTTAAATCATGAGAAAATAGATTCAATATAATCCTAAATTCTTCATTGTTAACAAAAATGGGAGCTGCTCCCTTTCATTTTTGATTTCCTGAAGTTATAGAAGGAATTAATTGAATGAACTGTCTAATTTTACTAACTTGACAAAAAATTGCACCATTTATTTTAATTATTAATAATAACAATATAACTTTATTTATTTCAATTATTATTATTTTCTCTATATTAATTAGAGGAATTTTAGGTATTAATCAAACAAGATTACGAAAAATCTTAGCATATTCTTCGATTAATCATATTGGATGAATATTAAGATCTATTTTATATTTAGAATCAATTTGAATAATTTACTTTTTAACTTATTCTATTATTAGAATTAATATAATCTTAATATTTTATAAAATAAATGTATTTATACTAAATCAATTATTCTTAAAATTAAATAATAATCCTATATTAAAAATATTTTTTATTATAAATTTTTTATCATTAGGCGGACTACCTCCATTTTTAGGATTTATACCTAAATGACTAACTATCCAAACTTTAATTGAAAATAATATATTTTTATTAACATTTTTAATAGTTATTATAACTTTAATTACCTTATATTTTTATATTCGAGTAACTTTTACAACTTTAATAATCAATATAAATGAATTGAATATTTATAATCAAATTCAAAATAAAAATTGATTAATCCTAATTTTCAACTTTTTATCATTATTAGGGCTATTATTTGTAACTTTAATCTTTAATATTTTTTAAGGATTTAAGTTAAATAAACTTGAAGTCTTCAAAACTTCGAATAAAGATCCATCTTTAAGCCTTAGGATCACTCCACCTTTAAATTTGCAATTTAAAATCATTGTTGAATATAAGACTTGATAAAAGAAATTACTTTCGTAAATAAATTTACAATTTATCGCTTATTCTCAGCCATTTTATCTGAATAAGTGATTATTTTCAACAAACCATAAAGATATTGGCACTCTTTATTTTATTTTTGGTGCCTGAGCGGGAATAGTAGGAACTTCTTTAAGAATTTTAATTCGTGCAGAATTAGGAAATCCCGGTTCATTAATTGGGGATGACCAAATTTATAATGTTATTGTTACAGCTCATGCTTTTATTATAATTTTTTTCATAGTTATACCTATTATAATTGGGGGATTTGGGAACTGATTAGTGCCTTTAATATTAGGAGCCCCAGATATAGCTTTCCCCCGTATAAACAATATAAGATTTTGATTATTACCCCCTTCTTTATCTCTTTTACTAATAAGAAGAATAGTAGAAAGAGGGGCAGGAACTGGGTGAACTGTTTACCCTCCTTTATCTTCTAATATTGCACATGGGGGAGCTTCTGTAGATCTCGCTATTTTTAGCCTTCATTTAGCAGGAATTTCTTCAATTTTAGGGGCAGTAAATTTTATTACTACTGTTATTAATATACGATCTGCAGGAATAACTTTCGATCGGATACCATTATTTGTATGGGCAGTAGCTATTACTGCTTTATTACTCCTTTTATCACTTCCTGTTTTAGCAGGAGCTATTACTATATTATTAACAGATCGTAATTTAAATACCTCATTCTTTGATCCGGCAGGAGGAGGGGACCCAATTCTTTATCAACATTTATTTTGATTTTTTGGCCATCCTGAAGTATATATTTTAATTTTACCTGGATTCGGAATAATTTCCCATATTATTAGACAAGAAAGAGGAAAAAAGGAAACTTTTGGCACTCTAGGAATAATTTATGCAATAATAGCTATTGGATTATTAGGATTTGTCGTATGAGCCCATCATATATTTACTGTTGGAATAGACGTTGATACCCGAGCTTATTTTACTTCAGCTACTATAATTATTGCTGTTCCCACTGGAATTAAAATTTTTAGTTGATTAGCCACTCTTCATGGAACTCAAATTAATTATTCTCCTTCAATGTTATGATCCTTAGGGTTTGTATTTTTATTCACAGTAGGGGGATTAACTGGTGTAGTATTAGCAAACTCTTCAATTGATGTAATTTTACATGATACTTATTATGTAGTTGCCCATTTTCATTATGTTCTATCTATAGGAGCTGTATTTGCTATTATAGCCGGATTTATTCAATGATTCCCTTTATTTACAGGATTAACATTAAATAATAAATATTTAAAAATTCAATTTTTAATTATATTTATTGGTGTAAATTTGACTTTTTTCCCCCAACATTTTTTAGGTCTTAGAGGTATGCCTCGACGTTATTCTGATTATCCAGATGCTTACACAACATGAAATATTATCTCCTCAATTGGGTCAATAGTATCATTAATTGCAATTTTTATTTTTTTATTTATTATTTGAGAAAGATTTATCTCAATGCGAAAAAGAATTTCATCATTACAAATAAATACTTCTATTGAATGATTTCAACTTATACCTCCTGCTGAACATAGATATTCTGAATTACCTATATTAACTTCAGAATTCTAATATGGCAGAATAGTGCAATGGATTTAAGTCCCATATATAAAGTTTAAACTTTTTTTAGAAATTGCAACTTGATACTCAATTTCTACCCAAGATAGAGCATCTCCTTTAATAGAACAATTAATTTATTTTCATGATCATACCCTAATAATTTTATTAATAATTACAATTTTAGTAAGATACTTAATGATAAGATTATTTTTTAATAAATTAAATTATCGATATTTATTAGAGGGACAAATAATTGAATTAATTTGAACTATCTTACCCGCTTTTACCTTAATTTTTATTGCATTACCTTCACTAAATTTACTCTATTTATTAGATGAAATTAATAACCCTTTAGTATCAATTAAATCTATTGGGCATCAATGATATTGATCTTATGAATATACTGATTTTAAAAATATTGAATTTGATTCTTATATAATTCCATCTAATGAGTTAAAATTAAATAATTTTCGTCTTTTAGATGTTGATAATCGTATTGTATTGCCCTATAATTCCCAAATTCGAATAATAGTAACTGCTGCTGATGTTCTTCATTCATGAACTATTCCATCTTTAAGAGTTAAAATTGATGCAACTCCTGGACGATTAAACCAAATTAATTTTTTTATAAATCGTGCTGGATTGTTTTTTGGCCAATGTTCAGAAATTTGTGGAGCTAATCATAGATTTATACCAATTGTATTAGAAAGAATCTCACCTAATTATTTTATTAAATGAATTTCTAAAATAAACTCATTAGATGGCTGAAAGTAAGTACTGGTCTCTTAAACCATTTTATAATAGATTAACACCTATTTCTAATGAAAAAATTAGTTAAAAAATAACATTAGTTTGTCATACTAAAATTATTAAATCATTAATATTTTTTGATTCCTCAAATAGCCCCAATAAATTGACTATTTCTATTTTTAATATTCACTATAATTTTCCTAATGTTTAATAGAATAAACTACTTCTCTTTTAAATATGATAATCTTAAGAAATTTATCATTAAAAAAAATTTAAAGTTAAATTGAAAATGATAACTAATTTATTTTCATCATTTGATCCCTCAACAAGATTTAATTTGTCATTAAACTGATTAAGAACATTTCTAGGATTTCTATTTATACCAGCTATATTTTGATTGGTACCTTCGCGAATAAATTTTATATGAATTAAAATCTGTTCTATCCTTCATCAAGAATTTAAAATTCTTTTAGGGTCAAAAATTAAAGGATCAACTTTAATTTTTGTATCACTATTTTCTTTTATTTTATTTAATAACTTCTTAGGACTATTCCCGTATATTTTTACAAGTTCTAGACATTTAGTTTTAACATTAGCGTTAGCATTGCCTTTATGATTAAGATTTATAATTTATGGTTGAATTAATAATACAACTCATATATTAGCTCATTTAGTACCACAAGGGACACCTCCTATTTTAATACCTTTTATAGTATGTATTGAAACAATTTCAAATATTATCCGCCCTGGGACTTTAGCAGTGCGATTAGCAGCTAATATAATTGCCGGACATTTATTAATAACTTTATTAGGAAATACTGGTCCTTCTTTATCTTTAATAATAATTAATATTTTAATTATTGTGCAATTACTTTTACTACTTTTAGAATCTGCTGTAGCTATTATTCAATCTTATGTATTTGCTATTTTAAGAACATTATATTCTAGTGAAGTAAATTAATGTCAACACAAAAAAATCATCCATTTCACTTAGTAGATGTTAGACCTTGGCCATTAACTGGAGCTTTAGCAGCAATAATTACTATAATCGGTATTATTAAATGATTTCATTTTTATAATAATAATTTATTTTTATTAGGAATATTTATTACAATATTAATTATATATCAATGATGACGGGATGTATCTCGAGAAGGAACTTATCAAGGAATTCATACTTATAATGTAACAATAGGTTTACGATGAGGGATAATTTTATTTATTACTTCTGAAGTATTTTTCTTTTTAAGATTTTTTTGGGGATTTTTCCATAGAAGTTTAGCCCCATCCATTGAAATTGGCATAATATGACCTCCAAAAGGTATTATAACTTTTAATCCAATTCAAATCCCATTATTAAATACATTAATTTTATTAACATCCGGATTAACCGTAACCTGAGCTCATCATAGATTAATAGAAAATAATTTTAATCAAGCTAAGCAAGGATTATTATTAACAGTAATCCTAGGTATTTATTTTACTATATTACAAGCTTATGAATATATAGAAGCATCTTTTACTATTTCAGATGCCATTTATGGTTCATCATTTTTTATAGCTACTGGATTTCATGGATTTCATGTAATTATTGGAACAACTTTCTTAGCTATTTGTTATTTTCGACATTTAAATAATCATTTTTCATCAATTCATCATTTTGGATTTGAAGCTGCAGCCTGATATTGACATTTTGTAGACGTAGTTTGATTATTTTTATACATTTCAATTTATTGATGAGGTAGATATTTATATAGTATAATAATTATTTTTGACTTCCAATCAAAAGATCTAAATATATTTAGTATAAATAATTTTAATAATTTTTTTTATATCAATTATTATTATTATATTATGTATAATTATAATAACTTTAGCTTCTTTATTATCAAAAAAAACTTTTATAGATCGAGAAAAAGCTTCACCCTTCGAATGTGGGTTTGATCCTAAAAGAAGAGCCCGATTACCTTTTTCAATTCAATTTTTTTTAATTGCAGTAATTTTTTTAATTTTTGACGTAGAAATTACTTTACTAATTCCATTAATTATAACACTTAAGATTACTAATATAATTATATATATATTAATCAGAATATTTTTTTTTTTTATTTTATTAATTGGTATTTATCATGAATGAAATCAAGGGGCTTTAAACTGAGTTTATTAGGATAATAGTTAATTATAACATTTAATTTGCATTTAAAAAGTATTGAAATTTCAATTTATCTTATATTAATATTATTAATAAGAAATAATTTATTATATTTAGTTTCGACCTAAAAATCAGATGTTTAATCATCCTTATTTTAATTGAAACCAAAAAGAGGTATATTACTGTTAATAATATTATTGAGTAAAACTCCAATTAAAGAAATAAGAAATTCAAAATTAAGCTTCTAACTTAAATTTTTAGTGGTGTAAATCCATTATTATTTCTATTTATATAGTTTAATAAAACATTACATTTTCATTGTAAAATTAAAATTTTTATATTTTTATAAATATTTAAAAATAATTTATATTTCCTTAATATCTTCAATATTATGCTCTAATTTATAAGCTATTTAAATAAAATAAATTTAATAATAAAATAATAATTCATATAACTAATAAAATTAAATAAATTTTTAAATTATTACTAAATAAAATTTGTATAAATAAAGATTTTTTTTTTAATATTAAATAAATATTTTGACTCCCTAAAAATTCATACCATCCTTGATCAAATATTTTGTAATAAAAATTTCCTATATATAAAGGATAATAATTTACTCCAAATGTAGAAATAAAAGGCATATTTCATATTATTGAAAAAAATAAACTTATTTTATAGAAAATCAATCTTTTTAAATCATAATTCAAATAAAATAAAGAAACTTGGTAACCAATCCAAGCCCCTGATAAAATTACTGATAAAGTTATAATTTTTATATAAAAAGGTAAACAAATAAAATAAGGAGTAGGAAATATTAACCATATTAATATACTTCCCCCCGTAATAACTAAGAAAATTAACCCCCCTATTCCTTTTAATATAATTTTAGAAGAATCATTAATTAATCTTAAGGAAATAAAATTATAATCACCTATTAATCTATAATATATCAAACGAATAGTATAGCAAGCAGTAAGGCCAGTAGAAATATAAAAAATTAAATAAATATATAAATTTAAATAATTTATTGATATAACTTCTAAAATTAAATCTTTTGAATAAAACCCTGATAAAAAAGGAATACCGCATAAAGCTATATTAGAAATGTTAAAAAATCTACAAGTTAAAGGCATATGTTTAATTAATCCCCCTATACTACGAATATCTTGACTGTTATTTAAATTATGAATAATACAGCCAGCACATATAAATAATAATGCTTTAAATAAGGCATGTGTTAATAAATGAAAAAAAGCCAATTTATACTCTCCTAAAAATAAAATTCTTATTATTAATCCTAATTGACTTAATGTTGATAAAGCAATAATTTTTTTTAAATCAAATTCAAAATTAGCCCCTAATCCAGCTATAAATATAGTTATTCTAGAAATAAATAATATTAATATTATTATAGAATATCTTATAGAAAAATTAAAACGAATTAATAAATAAACTCCAGCAGTTACCAAAGTTGATGAATGAACTAAAGAAGAAACAGGAGTAGGGGCAGCCATAGCTGCAGGTAATCATGAAGAAAAAGGAATTTGAGCTCTTTTAGTAAATGCTGCAAAAATGATTAATCTAGTAATAATTATTATATAATAATCATTTTTTATAAAATTTAAATAATAAATAAAATTTCAACTACCATAATTTATTATTCATCCAATAGAAATTAATAAAGCAACATCTCCTAAACGATTTGTCAAAGCTGTTAATATTCCTGCATTAAAAGATTTTTCATTTTGATAATAAATAACTAAACAATAAGAGACCAACCCTAACCCATCTCAACCTAATAAAATTCTAATTAAATTAGGACTAATAATTAATAATATTATAGATAAAACAAATATTACTACTAATATAATAAATCGATTAATATTTTTATCACCCATTATATACTCTTCTCTATAATAAATAACTATTGAAGAAATAAATAAAACAAATCTTATAAATAATAAAGACATTCAATCAAATAAAATAGTTATTATTACAGAGCAAGAATTAATTGAAACTATCTCTAATTCTAATATAACTCTATAATCTAAAATTATAAAATAAACACTACTAAAAAATAATGTAACTCTTGAAATTAAAAAAATTATTCTATAAATTAAACAAATAGATAAAATTATTTAAAATAATTAAATTATATCTTTGATTCCACAAATCAATATTTTTTATAAACTATTTAAATATAATCATAAAACTAGAAATTCTCTTTTTAAAATTAATATATTTAAAGGTAATCAGTGTAATATTAATAATAAATATTCCCGAATTGTTCCTAAATTAAATCTTAATATTCCAGAATTAAACTTTCCATGTTGAGTATACGAATATAAGTATAATCTATACCCAGCTCTAAAAAATAATAAAAACATCAATATTAAAATTCTAAACCTACTTCAACTAATTAAACTATTAATAAGTAAAATTTCTCCTAACAAATTTAATGAAGGCGGAGCCGATATATTACAAGCTCTAAATAAAAATCATCATATTCTTATAGAAGGTATTAAATTAATTAATCCCTTATTTAAAAACAAGCTACGTCTTATTAAACGCTCATAATTAATATTAGCCAAACAAAATAAACCAGAAGAACATAATCCATGAGCAATTATTATTAAAAAAGAACCTACTAATCCTCAATAATTTATAGTTATAATTCCCGCTAACACTAAGCCTATATGAGAAACTGAAGAATAAGCAATTAAAGATTTAATATCTATTTGTCGTAAACATATTAAAGAAACAATCACTCCACCTAATAATGAAATAATAATAAAATAATAATTAATTTTTAATCCAACTTCAATAAATATTTTTATTACACGTAATAAACCATAACCCCCTAATTTTAATATAATTCCTGCTAAAATTATTGAACCTGAAACAGGAGCTTCTACGTGAGCCTTTGGTAATCATAAATGAACAAAATATATTGGTATTTTTACAAAAAAAACTATATTTATTCTTAAATAAATAAAAAATAAATTCAAATTATTAAAATAATAAAAATCTAATCTAAAGATGTTATTATAATAATAAAAAATAGAAATCATTATTGGTAAAGAAGCTAATATCGTATAAAATAATAAATAAATACCAGCTTGAATACGTTCAGGTTGATACCCTCATCCAATAATTAAAATTAATGTAGGAATTAAACTTATCTCAAAAAATAAATAAAATACAAATAAATTTATTGTTCTAAAAGTACAATATAAAGAAATAATAAGTATCAATATTATAAATATAAATAATTGACTATAAAAACTAGTTTTATAAATCTTTTCACTAGCCATGATTATTAAAGAACAAATTCAAAAAGTCAATAAAATTATTATATAAGATAAAAGATCACACCCAAATACATACCTAATATTTATAAATAAATAATTAAATCTAAAGTTAAAAATAAATATTAAAAAAATCATAAAATAAATATATTGATTTAATCAAAATATTTTCTTCTTAAAACTTAAAGGAATCATAAAAACTAATATAATTAAAAACTTTATCATAATACCCTAAATCTTTGAAAATAATCATTTCCATGTGTACGAATTAAAGAAACTAATAAAGATAATCCTAATGCCCCTTCACATACTCTTATAGTTATGAAAATCATTGAAAAATAAAATTCACTTATAAAAAATCTCAAAAAAAAAAATATTATAAAATATAAAGATAAAATAATAAATTCTAAGCTTAATAATATTAGTAATAAATGTTTACGTTTTAAACAAAAAACTAAAATTCCAGAAATGAATATAATTATAGAAAATAATATTAACATTAGTTTTAATAATTTAAATAAAATATTGGTCTTGTAAATCAAAAATAAGATTAATTCTTTTAAAACTTCAGAAAAAGAAATTAATTTCTATCTTTAATCTCCAAAATTAAAATTTTTATAAACTATTTTCTGTATCATTTTAATTTTATTTATACTAAATATTATTTTATCAATTAATTTTTTATTCATAATACACCCTTTATCTATAGGAATTAATTTATTATTACAAACTATTGTAATTTCACTTATTACAGGATTTTTAAATTTTAATTACTGATTTTCTTATATTTTATTTTTAATTATAGTTGGAGGAATGCTCGTATTATTTATTTATATAACAAGAATTGCATCTAATGAAAAATTTAAATTTAATAATAAATTAATAATAATAATAATAGTAATTTCATTTATTTTTATTTGTATTATATTTTTTATAGATAAATATATAATTATTAATAATAATTTTAATTATTTTATTACAATAAATTATAATTATTATAGATTAAATAAATTTTTCAATAGCCCATCAAATTCAATTATATTTTTAATAATTATTTACTTATTTATTACCCTAATTGCAGTAGTAAAAATTACTAGTTTTAAATTAGGTCCTTTACGTCAAAAATTTTAATGAAAACTCCAATACGATTTAAACCTCTTTTAAATATTATTAATAGATCTCTAGTAGATTTACCTTCACCTTCTAATATTTCTGCATGATGAAACTTCGGATCCTTATTAGGACTATGCCTAGGAATTCAAATTATTACTGGATTATTTTTAGCTATACATTATACAGCCGACATTAATATAGCTTTTAATAGAATTATTCACATTTGCCGAGATGTTAATTTTGGATGATTAATTCGAACATTGCATGCTAACGGGGCAAGATTTTTTTTTATCTGCATTTATATCCATATTGGCCGAGGTATCTACTATGGGTCATATAACTTATCAATAACTTGAACTATGGGAGTAATTATTTTATTTATTGTAATAGCTACAGCATTTTTAGGATATGTTCTTCCCTGAGGACAAATATCATTCTGAGGAGCTACAGTAATTACTAATTTACTTTCTGCAATTCCTTATTTAGGAATAAGAATTGTTCAATGATTATGGGGGGGATTTGCAGTAGATAATGCTACATTAACTCGATTTTTTACTTTACATTTTTTAATACCATTTATTATTTTCGCATTAGTAATAATTCATTTATTATTCCTACATCAAACAGGATCTAATAACCCTTTAGGGACAAATAGTAATATTGATAAAATTCCATTTCATCCTTATTTTTCCTTTAAAGATATTTTTGGATTTATAATCATATTAATAATATTAATTTTATTAACATTAAGAAATCCGTATATATTAGGAGATCCAGATAATTTTATCCCAGCTAATCCATTAGTTACACCTGTTCATATTCAACCAGAATGATATTTTTTATTTGCTTATGCTATTTTACGATCTATCCCTAATAAATTAGGGGGAGTAATTGCTTTAATTATATCAATTGCAATTTTATTATTTATACCATTAATAAATAATAAAAAAATTCAATCTAACACATTTTATCCTATTAATAAAATTTTATTTTGATCATTAGTAACAATTATTATTTTATTAACTTGAATTGGAGCACGCCCTGTTGAAGACCCTTATATTTTGATTGGACAAATCTTAACAATTATTTATTTTATAGTTTATTTAATAATACCAATTATAATTATAATATGAGATAATTTAATTTTTAAAAATTAGTTAATGAACTTGAATAAGTATATATTTTGAAAATATAAAATAGATATAAAATTATCTATTAACTTAATACTAAATTTAGTTAACTATAAAATTAGGGAAAAATATAATAATTTTAACCCTATAAAAAAAAATAAATAGTTTAATGAAATAGGTAAAAACCTTTTTCAAGCTAAATATATTAATTTATCATAACGAAATCGTGGTAATGTACCCCGAACTCAAATTCATAAAAATCTCATTAATCCTAATTTAATAAAAAAAATAAAACTATAAAAATCTCCACCTAAAAATAATAAACTTCTTAATATTCTTATAAATAAAATTCTTGAATATTCTGCTAAAAAAATTAATGCGAATCCTCCTCTTCTATATTCTACATTAAACCCCGATACAAGTTCAGATTCTCCTTCAGCAAAATCAAACGGAGTTCGATTAGTTTCAGCTAAACTAGAAACTAACCAAGCTAAACATAAAGGAAACATTAAAAAAATTATTCACAAATTTTCTTGATAAATTATTAATATATTTAAATTAAGACTTAAAATAATAAATAAAAAAGATAATAAAATTAAAGACAATCTAACTTCATAAGAAATAGTTTGAGCTACAGACCGTATTCCCCCTAATAAAGAATAATTAGAATTAGAAGATCATCCAGCAATTATAATTGTATAAACTCTTAATCTAGAAAAACATAAAAAAAATAATACACCTAAATTAAAATTATATAATAATCTAAAAAAAGGTATACATATCCATAGAATTAATGATAAAAATAAATTAAAAATGGGAGATAAGTAATACATATTATAATTAGATATTATAGGAATAATTGATTCTTTAGTGAAAAGCTTAATTGCATCACTAAAAGGCTGAGGAATACCTATAATTCCAACTTTATTAGGACCTTTCCGAATTTGAATATACCCTAAAACTTTACGTTCTAATAAAGTTAAAAAGGCAACACCAATTAAAACACAAATTACCAATAAAATTCTTCTAAAAAATATTATAATAAAATCTTTATAAAACAAGTATTATTTGTAATAAAATTATTACATAATTAAATTCTAAATTTAATGCACTATTCTGCCAAAATAACATTAATATTCAAATAATAATAAATTTTATAAATATTTGGTCCTTTCGTACTAAAATATTTTAATTATTTAAAGATAGAAACCAACCTGGCTCACACCGGTTTAAACTCAGATCATGTAAAGTTTTAAAAGTCGAACAGACTCAATAATTTAGCTTCTACACCAAATATTAACTTTAATCCAACATCGAGGTCGCAATCTTTTCTTTCGATTTGAACTCTCTAGAAAAATAACGCTGTTATCCCTAAGGTAATTTAATCTTATAATCATCAATAATGGATCAATAATTCATAAATTTATGTTAAAAATTAAATAAAGTTATTTAAATTTATTTATCACCCCAATAAAATATTTATTAAAATATATTAAATTATAAAATAAAAATTTAAATAAATATTAAACTCTATAGGGTCTTCTCGTCTTTTAAAAATATTTAAGCTTTTTAACTTAAAAATAAAATTTTATTAATTTAATTTGAGACAGTAATTTTCTCGTCCAACCTTTCATTCCAGCTTTCAATTAAAAAACTAATGATTATGCTACCTTTGCACAGTCAAAATACTGCGGCCATTTAAAAATCATTGGGCAGGTTAGACTTTAAATTATAATCAAAAAGACATGTTTTTATTAAACAGGCGAAAAATTTTATTGCCGAATTCCTTAAATTAATCTTATAAAAATAAAATATTTTTACAATAAAATATACTAATTTTATCATTATTAAATTTAATATAATATTAAATAAATAATTTTAATAAAAAATATAAAATTTTAATATAAATAACTATATAAAAAAATTAATTATAACAAATTATTAATAAAAGAAATTTTTAATCCTATATTTATTTTTGAATATAAAAATTTATATAATTTTATTTTAAAGCTTATCCCTTAAAATATTTAATATTAATAAAATTAAATTATTAAATAAAAATAATTTTTATTAATAAATAAATTAAATTTATTTCTTAAAAAACTAGATATATTTAAAAACGAATAACATTTCATTACTAAATTTATATTTTAAATAATTATTTTACATTAAAATAAATATAAATTTAACTCTTTTAAAATCGAGAAAATTAAATAAATAATTATTTATTAATAAACCCTGATACACAAGGTACTAAAATTTAATTATTCTTTTAAAAATTTTAATTTTCATATTATTTCAATATTCTATCACTATACTATTATATATAATTAATAAAATTTTTTCTTAAAACTATAATAAAACTATAAAATATTTTATGTAAAAATTTATAAAATAAATATTTAAATTCAAATTAAATTGAATTTCACAATTAACTTTTTAATGTAAATAAAATACTTTTATCAAGCTCTAATTTGAATCATTCTAGATACACTTTCCAGTACATCTACTTTGTTACGACTTATCTCACTTTATATGAGAGCGACGGGCGATATGTGCATATTTTAGAGCTTAAATCATATAATTTAAATAAATTATATTACTTTCAAATCCAATTTCATTAATATATTTAAATATTAAATCCATATAAATAAATTTATTGTAACCCATTTCTTCTTTTATATAAACTATACCTTGATCTGATTTAATATTTAATTTAATATATTGAATATTTAAAATTCTCCTAAAATATTCAAACTACGACGATATATAAATTTATTAATAAAAGTAAAACTAATCGTGGATTATCGATTACAGAACAGGTTCCTCTGAAAAGACTAAAATACCGCCAAATTTTTTAATTTTTAAGAACATAGCTAATACTAATTTAATATATTTAAATTTACATTTAAAATAATAGGGTATCTAATCCTAGTTTATTTAAAAATTTAATAACTTCAATTTATTTTTTATAATTTTAAATAAATTTAAAATTTCACTTAATAAAATTAATTTTTAATTATAAATAAATCAATTAATTATTAATTAATATATATCAATTATATTATCTGTATAACCGCAACTGCTGGCACAAATTTTGTTAATATTAAAATAAATTTTTTAATCTTAATTTCTTAAATATTAAATATTTTAAACTGCGAATAAATTTATAAAATAAAAAATTTTTAAAATTTTTTAAAATTCCCGCTAAAACTTACATATAAAATAAATTATACATTGATATTTTAAGCTAAAATAAAACTTTTTTAAAATAAATTTTTAAATAAACAAACTATACAATTCCTCCCTATATAATTTTTATTTTCTAAAATATTCATTTGCTCCAATTTTAAATTTTATAAAAAAATTTGATAATTTTAAGTTAACTTTTTATATTTAAATTTCTATAAAAATCAATTAAAATTACTAATTTAATATTAAACATTAAAATAATAAATACTTTGCTCCTAGAAAATTCGGTATCATAATTTTTAGTGCTCCTTTAATATAAAAACTAGATTAACCAGGTTTATTTTATTTATAAAAATAAAAATGTAAACAAGGTATAAAAATTAAATATGAATAAATGAAAATCATTATAATTTATTTAATAAAAAATTTTTTTTTATAAATTTTTTTTTTTTAAAAAGTTAACTAAATTTTAGTATAAAATAATGCAATAATATTAAATTAATATAAATTTAAATATTTTAAAATAAAAATTTAAATTAATAGTATTTATTGATATTTAAATTAAATATTAAATAATATAAAATAATTTTTTTTTTTTTT